GACTTATGGAGTCTTGTATATAATATCAAAATTGATCCAATTTCTACCTATTCTATTATTATGATATTACGATCAGATTGGATACCAGAAAAAATAAATGGATTCACGATTGGATCTGTTCTCTATAAATGAGATAAAGACAGAATAATCAGAAACAGTATAGAGTTTACTTTGATTTTAGCACTTAATTTTGTTGATTCCATTTTTCAAAAAAGGATTCGCAGAGAAGAAAGATATTTCTACCCAGTGTTAGTAGAATACGATTCAAGTGCGTAAGAGGAGTTGTATTTATTAAGTACAGGCAGATATACCCATCTAGCTCTCTGCATATCCCATTGCAGTTCAGGGGGCAACGTAGGTCGTGCTATATCATAATTTCTATTTTAGATTCAATCTATTCAATGAAAAATGAAAGTACGATGATTATATGTAGATAAGATACCCGACTAGGTATCTGTGTAACAATTTCTGGGGTTTACATATACACATAATTGCTGTTATAATTGAAATGGAAAAGGGTTTATTATTGAAATGAATGAGTCCGGATTAGTCGTGTATCCATAAGATTTTCTTATGTAGTTAAGGAAATTGGAGATAAAAATCAGGGAACCATTCATGAATTCACAGTCAATAGTTCTAGTTAATGGTTCCAATTTTACCTGAATTTTGGATTCTGTGACTGGAAATCCATTTCATTTTTCTCTTTCATTTCAATATTATATTGAAATCTAATATCTAATATAAAATAGAATATATAAAATAAAGAGAAGAGCATTTTTTAGGTTTACGTATTGTGTGTTTTGAGATAGTATACAATCAATCGAAGAGAATAATCTCAACTGGACCCAATAAAAAAAAGGATTTACATCTATTTTTTACGGTTTTGGCGGCATGGCCGAGTGGTAAGGCGGGGGACTGCAAATCCTTTCTCCCCAGTTCAAATCCGGGTGTCGCCTGATCAACAAAAGCCTCGGAATCTCTTATCTTATCCTCTTATCCTGCTGATATAACTCGACGAATTCTTGACCAGCAGAAGCAGAGGCAAAGGACTAGGACTGTCGATACTTTATTTTAAGAATCCGGAGGTTCCATAAAGGACTGTAAATCCTTGCTCCTAGGATCCAAGAAGAGATTATAGGAAGGACGATCGATCCTTCCTAATTACCTTACCCGACTAGTGTAGTGTCTAATCATTGAATCTTGAATTAGATTGGATAGGATGATGGAGAATCAAATTCGGAGTTGTAGAAAGGACTGAAGATACTTTGTATCCAGACTCACGAGAGTCTCTGAGTGCTCAGGCATTCAATCAATATTGGATTGATTCATCAATAGTGTTAGGTCAGAATACATACCATTTTGACTATGCACCATTGATTCCACTATTATTAGTGATCAATAATAGAATGATTCTATCATATTCATATAGATAGGGGACATAATTCACATGGATACAGTCAGTCTCGCTTGGGCTGCTTTAATGGTAGTCTTTACATTTTCTCTTTCACTCGTAGTATGGGGAAGAAGTGGACTCTAGGTATACGACTCATTGAGTTGAGTAATCGAATCAATTGTTTAATAGATCGTTTTGCGAAGTGTTTTTAAAGAAAAATATCTCCATTTCCAAATTCTACTGGAATCAATTAATATATGAATTAGAACCTTTCAATCAAACAAATATTTCAAGGATTCCCATGTTCGCATTTCGAAACTCAAAAGGATACACATGATAGGAAATTTTTTCCAACCTAATTCTTCCTAACCGAAATATTCTATTTCGATGAACCGGCTCTTAATAGAATAATGGATATTACAATGAGGAACAACTAACCCCTATATATATAATATATATTATATTTGATATTTGTTTCCCTCTTTACTCTTCAAAGAGAAAGTTGTTCTGCTATTACGTAGATACGTACTTTCTCCTGGAGGCGACATAGACATAGTGGTTGTCCAAAGAAAAGAGGTACTACGCATAATAATAATAAGATCTTGCTTCCGTTGGGTGATCCACATATCGCGAACTTACCATTTTATACTCCTAGGAATCTTATTTAGACTTTATCAACTCGCCCCATGCCATGGTTCAAGGTTCAAGCATGAAAAATCGGTGGGGCCTACTACTCCTTTTCAAAATCCGAATAAGTTACCATGGAACTCCTTGGATCAGCTGTTAACAGCTCAATCAATTACTTCGGAATGCAAAACATTAGAGATTACTTGGTTTTCTTTTATATAAGATATGCCCATACTATTCTTCCCCCATTGATTGTTTCGATGGATCCCGGGATCCATATTGAAAATAATCTTTAATCTTAGAACAGTTGACGTTCGATTATTTCGGATTGATCGGAATCAATACAAATGGATGTAGCGAAGAAATACAATTAGAGTACTTAACTATTTACATATGCATAGATGTAATTGACATGTACATGTATGTACATACATATTGTGGATTGATCCACATCAAGCCCATATCTGTATACAATACAACTTTACTTTTATCAAATTTCTTATATATTTATATAATAATGGATAGTGTGGTAGAAAGGTTCATATAGTTCTTTCTACCATACTATCTCATATACTGCTGATTCCAGTCCACCCATTTCATTTAATACTTGAAATTTGCATCCCTTTCATTTCTTCAATCATTGATAAGAAAAGAACTCATAAGTTCAATTTGAGTCAAATTAATCATTTTGACTTACTGTTTTTACGTAGATGATAAGTAAAAAAGCAGTAGGAACTAGAATGAACAATGCAGTAGCAATAAATGCGAGAATATTGACTTCCATAATCTCATCGTTTTTTTTTGCTTCGTAATAATTCGGGATCTAATCCCATAGAGATGATACATTTTTTTCCTGTAAATTTCATGGGATAAATTGCAGCCTGATGTGATGATATTGAATCGTATCAATATCATGAATAACAATCAATATCTGATCGATCAAATTGATTCATCGTCGAGAATTGAATAGTATAACATAGGAAGATCTTTTATCCATACCGAATCGAATTTCAAATGAAAATTAGATTCCTGATCCAATCAAGAATGCCATTGAATTTCTCGTCTTTTTCCACTCTTTCTTCTCTATAACCTACCGCCTTATATTAATATTAAGGCATCTGATGGGGTATCATCTGACCGGTGTTCCATTGGTCACAGACCCAAACAGTAGAAGTGAAATGGAAAAAGGAATGAGTTAAGTTCTAAGCTAAGTTTTTGTGATGATCTAATCTTCTTGGAAGACAGAGAAGTGTCGTAAATATGGGTTAACTATGTATATGGGTTAACTATGTATATGGGTTAACTATGTATATGGGTTAACTATGTATATGGGTTAACTATGTGAAGTTAATTGTGTATCGTACAATAAACAAATACAATTTGTGTATGTGTTCCCGGGAAACGTATTAGGTACTTACTTTATTTATTTTTATTCAATTCCATTGATCAGGAGCAATCGAAAAAGCCAGACCAGTGCGCTATCTCTGGGAATCCTAAATATGGTGATACCACCGATTTCATCTACATATGCCTCTCCCCCATCAATCGGTACTAGTTGAAGTAATTGAAATTCCCGTATTTGTCTGATGAGAAATGCGAAACGAAAAACGCAAGAAATAAGGATCCCTACTGGGAATTAGATCTTGCCCCTTGGCCCCCCTCTTCACGGAAAATGGAGAATTGATGGATTCATCGGATCCTAGGTCGGGACTGACGGGGCTCGAACCCGCAGCTTCCGCCTTGACAGGGCGGTGCTCTGACCAATTGAACTACAATCCCAGGTAAATGAGGAATGAGGTGTACAGCATACATATGATTGAACCATTTATATTATAATTATATAATTATATTTCATTTTTTAAAATGAAATTTATCCAAAAAAAAATCGGCGTGTTGTAACTGTAACAGAGACACGAGTGATATACGGATATCCACATAGATATGGACTATAGTGAGAGTGACATGAATTACTAGTAATCCTGTGGTTATTACCAAATCGATTGATAATCCATTTTTCAATAAAAAAAAAGACTCTTTATTCTTTTCTTCCATATCAGGCATTTCGGGGGGACAAATTTTGTATATCATCCTCATGGATTGGCGAATTCAATTATTGGGCCGAGCTGGATTTGAACCAGCGTAGACATATCGCCAACGAATTTACAGTCCGTCCCCATTAACCGCTCGGGCATCGACCCAGGAAGAATCAATTCTAGGCTTATTGAGAATCCATGATCAACGTCCTTTCGTAGTACCCTACCCCCAGGGGAAGTCGAATCCCCGCTGCCTCCTTGAAAGAGAGATGTCCTGACCCACTAGACGATAGGGGCATACCTGCCCGATCGCCAGCATATACTATGTCATAGTATAACAGGTTTTTGGAATTGTCAATATAATAGAACGGTATGCCTAGATCCGAAAAATCTGTCTTGCTTTCCTGATTCCATAGAATTCTTGGTTCATGAATGAACCATATATCTATGACGAAGTATAGGATCCCTTTAGGGAGTGATTTGTCCGACAGAAAAAAGTAAAACTCTATTTATTCCATTTTCACTCATCAATTCGCTCATCGTTAAGATGAGATATGGAGATATGCCTCTCTCTATCTCATACTAAGCTAAGCCAGGAAATTCAGAAACAATAGACATTTTTTGTTTTTTTTGATAAGAATTGGAATTCGGTTCAGGGTACGAGTCGAATCCCTTCATCACATGATTCGGTAAAATATCTTGGATCTATGTCGGATTGGTACATGTATCAATCAAGCGAATCTCGTTCTGATGGTCAATAAAAACAAAGCAATTAGGATCAGTCTTGAAACAATTCATTGCATTGATATTTGTCAAATATCAAGAATTCCTAGTGAAATAAAATAAAATTTCATGTTCCTAAATGAGCTCTTATGCATACATGTATATATGTGCATATAGTATATATATGGTACATGCACTAGACTCATAGTGGCTAATTCATGAAT